TCTAATATGACACCCGATTTGTCAAAGGGATTGGTGACTTACCCATTTCATATAGCAATCCCTGATCAAAGAGAGAACAATATCCATTTCAAAACATTTCTAACGGATTCCTTGGTTCGGACCGACGAAGTAATGGCACTCGATTATTATCAACCCGACTGCAATCTTTTTCTGTCGGTAAGGATTGCACCAGAGCACCTTCTACTTCTAATAGGCCATGAACTATAGATAGAGAAGAATCATTCTGAGCGAGTCCATAAGAAGCGACCCACTTTTTCATCGGTTCCGGGGGAAGACCAAAGATCTTGCGCGACCGGTCCGCCAGAAAAACTCAAAAGAGAAAGAAGTCTCGTTAATCTCCTCATGCTCGTTCCAAGTTCGAAGTACCGTTTGGCCAAAGAAAAACCCGCTTCCTGACACGATTGCCTCTTTATATAGATAGATATAGGATCTATGGGGTTATTACTTAGAAGTCTATTTTGTACAAGATCCCCTCCTATCTGATAGAAAAGGGTCCCATGATCCCGAGCCGGTCTTATCTTGGCTCGCAAACCCCAAGTTTGTCTATGAAGAGCTAATCTAATTGTATTAGTTTCTATAATGGATTTCTTATGTGGAATACTAACGGATAGGGCCCCGTTGCTAAGTGCTACAAGATCTAATGCACTGGAACTCGTGGTTATGGACCCGAATCCTTTAGTATTGAACATTGTCTTTTCCAAGTAAAAACCCCTAGTATATGAAAGAATGAAAAGGTGCTTTCGTTCTTGTGGAATAAGAAGCCCTCGTACCTTAATGAAAGGAAAATAGGAATTTTTCGTTAGGTATTTGACCAAATAGGATCGTCCAGTTCCTATAGAACCTATCACTAAAATACCCGATAGGGCTAAGCGGAACGAAAAGGGTTTTCCATGAGATGGTAAATGAAAACGATTAACCCCACACGAGGTTTGGGAATAAGTGATTGTCTGATAATGAGCAAGGAATATACGTCTTTCTGCTAAAGAGGATCTATTAAACTCATAATTCATTAGATCCTTGTTAGCAATGTCAAGTAGGTATCATAAGTAAATGGATCCCGGTTGTTCAATCCTTTGATAACCAAGGTCCTTCTTTGCTAAAGAGAAATGATCACTATGAGTCAGACTCAATAGAATTGGATCCATTCCAAATAGCGAGAATTAGGATTCTTGATCCCTCTCAATCTCTCTTTCAATTCGAGGATCCAGAGAGGTGTTTTCATAGTCATCTCCGAATATTTGCCATCTCCGAATATTTTGATTTCATTTTTCTATGATATGTCTTTCTATATGAAAATTGGTTATTTACGATGTACGATGATCCCTGTTAAGCATCCATGGCTGAATGGTTAAAGCGCCCAACTCATAATTGGTAAATTTGCGGGTTCAATTCCTGCTGGATGCACGCGAACGGGAACGTTCCATAAGTCTATTGGAACTGGCTCTCTATCCATGGAATCTCATCCATCATCCATACATAACGAATTGGTATGGTATATTCATACCATAACATAAGAACAATAAGAACTCGAATTCTTATCGATACTGGAACTCAGAGCATAGGAGGGAAAGTCGATTTATGGATGGAATCAAATACGCAGTATTTACAGAAAAAAGTCTTCGTTTATTGGGAAAGAATCAATATACTTTTAATGTCGAATCGGGATTCACTAAGACAGAAATAAAGCATTGGGTCGAGCTCTTCTTTGGTGTTAAGGTAGTAGCTGTGAATAGCCATCGACTACCCGGAAAGGGTAGAAGAATGGGACCTATTCTGGGACATACAATGCATTACAGACGTATGATCATTACCCTTCAACCGGGTTATTCTATTCCACTTCTAGATAGAGAAAAGAACTAAAGGAGAATACTTAATAATACGGCGAAACATTTATACAAAACACCTATCCCGAGCACACGCAAGGGAACCGTAGACAGGCAAGTGAAATCCAATCCACGAAATAAATTGATCCATGGACGGCACCGTTGTGGTAAAGGTCGTAATGCCAGAGGAATCATTACCGCAAGGCATAGAGGGGGAGGTCATAAGCGCCTATACCGTAAAATCGATTTTCGACGGAATCAAAAAGACATATCTGGTAGAATCGTAACCATAGAATACGACCCTAATCGAAATGCATACATTTGTCTCATACACTATGGGGATGGTGAGAAGAGATATATTTTACATCCCAGAGGGGCTATAATTGGAGATACTATTGTTTCTGGTACAAAAGTTCCTATATCAATGGGAAATGCCCTACCTTTGAGTGCGGTTTGAACTATTGATTTACGTAATTGGAAGTAACCAATTAGGTTTACGACGAAACCTAGAAATCGATCACTGATCCAATTTGACTACCTCTACGGGATAGACCTCAACAGAAAACTGTTGAGTAACGGCAGCAAGTGATTGAGTTCAGTAGTTCCTCATAGAAAATTATTGACTCTAGAGATATGGTAATATGGAGAAGACAAAATTGTTTGAAGCACGCACAGAACCGGAAGCGCCCCTTGTTTCAAAGAGAGGAGGACGGGTTATTCACATTTAATTTGATGGTCAGAGGCGAATTGAAAGCTAAGCAGTGGTAATTAAGACCCCCGGGTGAAAATAGGGATGTCTCCTACGTTACCCATAATATGTGGAAGTATCGACGTAATTTCATAGAGTCATTCGATCTGAATGCTACATGAAGAACATAAGCCAGATGACGGAACGCGGAGACCTAGGATGTAGAAGATCATAACATGAGCGATTCGGCAGATTTGGATTCCTTTTCTATATATCCACTCATGTGGTACTTCATCATACGATTCATATAAGATCAATCTGTCTAGAGATCGTCATATACATCTAGAAAGCCGTATGCTTTGGAAGAAGCTTGTACAGTTTGGGAAGGGGTTTTTTGAGAAAAAAGAAGAATCTACTTCAACCGATATGCCCTTAGGCACGGCCATACATAACATAGAAATCACACGTGGAAGGGGTGGGCAATTAGCTAGAGCAGCAGGTGCTGTAGCGAAACTGATTGCAAAAGAGGGTAAATTGGCCACTTTAAGATTACCATCTGGGGAGGTCCGTTTGGTATCCCAAAACTGCTTAGCAACAGTCGGACAAGTGGGTAATGTTGGGGTGAACCAAAAAAGTTTGGGTAGAGCCGGATCTAAGTGTTGGCTAGGTAAACGCCCCGTAGTAAGAGGGGTAGTTATGAACCCTGTGGACCACCCCCATGGCGGCGGTGAAGGGAAAGCCCCCATTGGTAGAAAAAAACCCACAACCCCTTGGGGTTATCCTGCGCTTGGAAGAAGAACTAGGAAAAGGAAAAAATATAGTGATAGTTTTATTCTTCGTCGCCGTAAGTAAATACGTAACTAGGAATATGGAAAATTGCATTGCAATAATGCGATGGGCGAACGACGGGAATTGAACCCGCGCATGGTGGATTCACAATCCACTGCCTTGATCCACTTGGCTACATCCGCCCCTTATCCAGCTAAAGGATTTTATCTTTTTTCCACTCATCATTATTCTATTTATTCTGACCTCCATACCTCGATCGAGATAGTGGACATAGGATGCCACTCTTTAAAATGAAAAAAGGAGTAATCAGCTGTGACACGAAAAAAAACGAATCCTTTTGTAGCTCGTCATTTATTGACAAAAATCGAAAAGGTCAATATGAAGGAGGAGAAAGAAACAATAGTAACGTGGTCCCGGGCATCTAGCATTCTACCCGCAATGGTTGGCCATACAATCGCGATTCATAATGGAAAGGAACATATACCTATTTACATAACAAATCCTATGGTAGGTCGCAAATTGGGGGAATTCGTGCCTACTCGGCATTTCACGAGTTATGAAAGTGCAAGAAAGGATACTAAATCTCGTCGTTAACTGAATTCAGAATAGAAAGATTCAGAATAAACAAAGAAATTCAAATAAAGTAAAGGTAGGCGGGGAATAACCTTATTTATGACAAGTTTCAAATTGGTAAAGTATATCCCTAGGATAAAGAAGAAGAAGAATGGGCTACGGAAACTCGCAAGAAAAGTTCCAACTGATCGTCTACTTAAGTTCGAACGGGTTTTCAAAGCACAAAAACGCATACATATGTCTGTTTATAAAGCACAAAGAGTTCTTGATGAGATTCGCTGGCGTTACTACGAGGAAACCGTTATGATACTGAACCTCATGCCTTATCGAGCATCTTATCCCATCTTAAAGTTGGTTTATTCGGCAGCAGCAAATGCTACTCATTATAGGGATTTCGACAAAGCTAATTTATTCATAACAAAAGCCGAAGTGAGTAGGAGTACTATTATGAAAAAATTCAGACCTCAGGCTCGAGGACGTGGTTATCCTATAAAAAAAACCATGTGTCATATAACAATTGTACTAAATATAGTAAAGAAATCTAAATAACTTTTAGATCAACCTAAGATTTCGATTCCCAGTAAAAAAAAAATAGAATAGAAAAATATGGGACAAAAAATAAATCCACTCGGTTTCAGACTTGGTACAACCCAAAATCACCATTCCTTTTGGTTCGCACAACCAAAAAATTATTCTGAAGGTCTACAAGAAGATAAAAAAATACGGAATTGTATCAAGAACTATATACAAAAGAATAGGAAAAAAAGCTCGAATAGAAAAATAGAATCAGACTCAAGTTCCGAAGTAATTACACATATAGAAATTCAAAAAGAAATCGATACAATTCACGTTATAATCCATATTGGATTCCCCAATTTATTAAAGAAAAAAGGAGCAATCGAAGAATTAGAGAAAGATATCCAAAAGGAAGTGAATTCTGTAAACCAGAGACTTAATATTGCTATTGAAAAAGTTAAAGAACCTTATAGACAACCTAACATTCTTGCAGAATATATAGCTTTCCAATTAAAAAATAGAGTTTCATTCCGAAAGGCAATGAAAAAAGCCATTGAATTAACTAAAAAAGCAGATATAAAGGGAGTAAAAATCAAAATTGCAGGCCGTCTAGGAGGGAAAGAAATTGCACGTGCCGAATGCATCAAAAAGGGTAGACTTCCCCTCCAAACAATTCGCGCTAAAATTGATTATTGCTGCTATCCAATTCGAACTATCTATGGAGTATTAGGTGTAAAAATTTGGATATTCGTAGAAGAAGAATAACTAACCTTGTCTTCTCATTCTGGCCAGTGATAGAATAAAAAAGACAAGAGCCTTACCAAAAATCCCAGAAAAAAGAAGAAATCATACCTCTTTCTATAAGATTTAATGAAAATTGATAAATCTTTTAATATAATTGCTATGCTTAGTGTGTGACTCGTTAGTTTTTTCTTTAGGGTCAAAAATGGAAACTCAAAAAAAAAAAAAAAATTGAGCGAACCCTACTAAAAATAGAAAAAACTTAGTAATTATAGAAAATTAACTAATAACCAACCTATTGCTTCGTATTGTCGAGATCCTAACAAAGAAACAGTCACTATGTGAATAAATACATCTATCATAAATGAGTAGATCTATCATATAGTTGTAGCAACTGCATTTTTATCTCTAAAAAAGAAACCGGATTCTAGGTTGTGAAACAAAACTAAAGGGATGTGGATAAAAGGAGGGATGATAGATAGAAGGAAGAAGAATAAGAAAGATATAAGATTCCAATGTGTATGGTCTATGAATTACATCATAAAAGGCAATGTGATAAAGCATCAATATAATAAAATAATAAAAATAAGAGAGAATTAAAAATCGTAATTTTGTGAAACAATAAATAAAAATTTTAAGCAATAATAAAGAGCAGCCCAGGTTAATAAAACTAAGAAAATTAACTCGGAAAGTTTGGAAGCTCCGTTGCAGGATTCAAACCTAACCATTAAAGGAGAAGCTGTGGGAACGACAAAACCTATGACTGCATAGGATTGATTTTTTTGAAAAGAATCCTAATACTTCATTGGGCGGGATGGCGGAACAAACCAAAAAAATTGCTTTATTTGATAAGGTTATAAATTAACAAATAAGACAAGAAAGAGTAAATATTCGCCCGCGAAACTTTATTGGATTAGAATACTTTACTATGATTCAATAAGGGTAAAAATAAGGATATTCCTTAGAAAAAAGAAAGAAAACATTATATCCAAATTCTATATTTGGATATATTCTAGATCTTCTTTCTTGACTATATATTTTTCTATTTTAAGAAATGCAAAATAAAAAAAAGGTATTCTATTATATATTGATGTGTATCTATCCATAATATTTTTGAATATTATGGAATTAGAGAAATTTGCACGCTTTCTCATTTCATTCGCGAGGAGCTGGATGAGAAGAAACTCTCATGTCCAGTTTTGCAGTAGAGATGGAACTAAAAAAGAACCATCGACTATAACCCCAAAAGAACTAGATTTCGTAAACAACATAGAGGAAGAATGAAGGGAAAATCCTGCCGAGGCAATCGTATTTGTTTTGGTAGATATGCTCTTCAAGTACTTGAACCCGCTTGGATTACAGCGAGACAGATAGAAGCAGGACGAAGAGCAATGACACGATATGCACGTCGTGGTGGAAAACTATGGGTACGTATATTTCCCGACAAACCGGTTACACTAAGACCCACAGAAACACGTATGGGCTCAGGAAAGGGATCCCCCGAATATTGGGTAGCTGTTGTTAAACCAGGTCGAATACTTTATGAAATGAGCGGAGTATCTGAAACTATAGCTAGAGCAGCTATCTCCATAGCTGCCAGTAAAATGCCCATACGAAGCCAATTTCTTAGATTAGAGATATAGACCCCCCAAAAAAAAGGAGTATTGAAGATAAAAAACCCCAGGTTTTCCTTCTGGAGAGACAATATATCTTTCATTCCTTTGCAGTGAAATAACAAATTGAAATCCAAATAATATGATTCAACCTCAGACCCTTTTAAATGTAGCGGATAACAGTGGAGCTCGAAAATTGATGTGTATTCGAGTCATAGGAGCTGCTGGTAATCAGCGATATGCTCGTATTGGTGATGTTATTGTTGCTGTAATCAAAGACGCAGTGCCCCAAATGCCTCTAGAAAGATCCGAAGTAATTCGAGCTGTAATTGTACGTACATGTAAAGAATTCAAATGTGAAGACGGTATAATAATACGCTATGATGACAATGCAGCAGTTATCATTGATCAAAAAGGAAATCCAAAAGGAACTAGAGTTTTTGGCGCGATTGCCGAGGAATTGAGAGAATTGAATTTTACTAAAATAGTTTCATTAGCTCCTGAAGTATTATAAATACTAGTAGATGAGATATAGATCAAAGAAAAAATTAGTAGATTGTGTTTTACGTATATGCTTTAAAATCCAAAAGAAAAAGGAAAACATGTTGATTATCTAAAAATTAGGAGGAACCTAGAATTAGAGTCTTATGGGCAAGGACACTATTGCTGATTTACTAACCTCTATAAGAAACGCAGACATGAGTAAAAAAGGAACTGTTCGAGTAGTATCTACAAATATTACCGAAAACATTGTTAAAATACTTCTACGAGAGGGTTTTATTGAAAGTGTTCGGAAACATCAAGAAAGTAACAGATATTTCTTGGTCTCAACTTTGCGACATCAAAAGAGAAGGACTAGAAAGGGAATATATAGAACTAGAACCTTTTTAAAGCGTATCAGCCGACCTGGCTTACGAATTTATGCTAACTATCAAGGAATTCCTAAGGTTTTGGGCGGAATGGGAATTGCTATTCTTTCTACTTCTCAAGGTATAATGACAGATCGAGAAGCTCGACTAAACAGAATTGGGGGAGAAGTCTTATGTTATATATGGTAATGGCTCCCCCTATAGTACCCGAATTCTATCTCGAACTTCCTATTTTTAAAATGCAAATAGAAAAATAGGAGAAAACAATATGACAGAAAAAAAAAATAGGAGAGAAAAAAAAAACCCGAGAGAAGCAAAAGTTACTTTCGAAGGTTTAGTTACGGAAGCCCTACCCAACGGAATGTTCCGAGTTCGCTTAGAGAATGACACCATCATCCTGGGCTATATTTCAGGAAAAATTCGGTCCAGTTCTATACGAATACTGATGGGGGATAGGGTCAAAATTGAAGTAAGTCGTTATGATTCAAGCAAGGGGCGTATAATTTATAGACTTCCCCATAAGGATTCGAAGCGTATCGAAGACTCGAAGGATACTGAAGATTTGAAGGATACCAAAGATTTAAAGGATTAGGTTTTTCTAGGATAATAAATTCCAAATTTCAAAATTGAAGTGAAGAGGCTTATTTTTTCCCAAAGAGTGGATTCATAGTTTAAGAAAGGAATACCTAAATATGAAAATAAGAGCTTCCGTTCGTAAAATTTGTACAAAATGTCGACTGATTCGTAGGCGTGGGCGAATTAGAGTCATTTGTTCCAATCCGAAGCATAAACAAAGACAGGGGTAATCTTTCGAAAAAGGAGCTTTCCTTTCTAAAAAGTAAAAAAAAGTACCCACAGAAATGTCCAAATTCCGAATCCAAAAATGAAAGTAAAGGATATATTTCACCCTGAAACGGATATCTTTGTATCTTTTTTTCTTTTTGTTATTTCTAACTCATATTTATGAGATAATAAAATATGACAAAAGCTATACCAAAAATAGGTTCACGTAAGAAAGTGCGTATTGGTTTGCGTAGGAATGCCCGTTTTAGTTTACGGAAAAGTGCACGTAGAATAACAAAAGGGGTTATTCATGTTCAAGCCAGTTTCAACAATACCATTATAACTGTTACAGACCCACAAGGTCGGGTGGTTTTCTGGTCCTCCGCAGGTACTTGTGGATTCAAAAGCTCAAGAAAAGCATCACCCTATGCCGGTCAAAGAACAGCAGTAGATGCTATTCGTACAGTGGGTTTGCAACGAGCAGAAGTTATGGTAAAAGGGGCTGGTAGTGGAAGAGATGCCGCATTACGAGCCATTGCTAAAAGTGGTGTACGGTTAAGTTGTATACGCGATGTAACACCTATGCCGCATAATGGATGTCGACCTCCTAAAAAAAGACGTCTGTAAAAGAATTAAACCGCTTTCAAGAGAAATAAACGATTCAATGATCAAATAAATACTAATCTATTATGGTTCGAGAGGAGGTAACAGGATCCACCCAAACACTACAGTGGAAGTGTGTTGAATCAAGAGTAGATAGTAAGCGTCTTTATTATGGTCGTTTCATTCTGTCCCCACTTAGAAAAGGTCAAGCGGATACTGTCGGTATTGCCTTGCGAAGAGCTTTACTTGGAGAAATAGAAGGAACATGTATCACACGCGCTAAATTTTGGAACGTGCCACACGAATATTCTACAATAGTAGGTATTGAGGAATCCATACAAGAAATTTTACTAAATTTGAAAGAAATTGTATTGAGAAGTAATCTCTATGGAGTTAGAGACGCATCAATTTGCGTCAAAGGTCCTAGATACATAACCGCTCAAGATATAATCTTACCACCTTCCGTAGAAATCGTTGATACGACACAACCTATAGCTACCTTGAGAGACCCCATTGATTTCTATATTGAGTTACAGATCAAGAGAGATCGCGGATATCATACGGAACTCAGAAAGAACTCTCAAGATGGAAGTTATCCTATAGATGCTGTATCCATGCCTGTTCGAAATGTGAATTATAGTATTTTTTCTTGTGGGAATGGGAATGAAAAACACGAGATACTTTTTCTCGAAATATGGACGAATGGAAGTTTAACCCCTAAAGAAGCGCTTTATGAAGCTTCTCGTAATTTGATTGATTTATTTCTTCCTTTTCTACACGCAGAGGAAGAAGGCGCTAGTTTCGAAGAAAATAAAACCAGGTTTACTCCACCTCTTTTAACCTTTCAAAAAAGATTCACTAATTTAAAGAAAAACAAAAAAGGAACTCCATTGAATTGTATTTTTATTGATCAATTAGAATTGCCTTCTAGAACGTATAATTGTCTCAAAAGGGCCAATATACATACACTATTGGACCTTT